TCATTTAGTCAAATTCAATCTACAAATTGGACAAATTATTCACTGAGAGAAAAAAAAATGAAAGATCTAATTGCTAGAACAAACACAATCAGAAATCAAATAGAAAGAATAAAAAAAGAGAAAAAAAAAGTAATTCCGGAAATAAACATTAGCCATAATAGAACAAGTTTAAATGCTAAAAGATTAGCATCACAAAAAAATAATTTTCAAATATTAAAAAGAATAAATACTCGATTCGTTCGTAAATTCTATTTTTTAAAAAAAATTTTCACTGAAAAAATATACATGGATTTATTTTTATCTATCATTACTATTCGTAGAATAAATATAAGAATAAATATGCAACTTTTTGTTGAAAAAAAAAAAATGGAAAACTACATTTCCAATAATGAAAGCAATGAAAGAAGATTTGAGAAAACAAATCAAAATAAAATTCAATTTATTTCCAGTATAAAAAAGTCGCTTCATAATATTCTTAATAAGAATTCACATAATTTTTATCACTTAGCCTGCTTGTCACAAGCATATGTCTTTTACAAATTATCACAAATGACCGCTCTTAACTTGTACTTGTATAAGTTAAGACCTATTCTTGAATATCAAGGAACTTCTTTGTTTCTTAAAACTTCACTAAAGAATTATTTTGAACCAAAAAGATTATTTTATTCTGAATTAAAACAAAAGAAACCTACTAATTCTCAAATAAATCAATGGAAAAGGTGGTTACGAAGTAATTATCAATACAATTTTTCTCCGATTACCTGGTCTAGATTAATAGAACAAAGATGTCAAAATAGAATTAATAAACGTGATACAATTCAACAACAAAATTTAAACAAACAGGATTGTTATGAAAAAGATCAATTAATTTATTACAAAAAAGCAAATTTTCAAAAATATAAAAAATATAATCTTTTATCCTATAGATTTATTAATTATGAACATAAAAGGGAGCCATCTATTTATGGCTCAACATTTCAAAAAACAAAGAGTTCCTATAATTACAACACCCATAAAAAGAATATTTATAAAATATTTGAATTAGGGGATAGTCCTATTAATAATTTTTTAAGAAAAAAGGATATTAGGAATATGGAAAAAAATCCGGATAGAAAATATTTTGATTGGAAAATTTTCCATTTTTGTCTTAGAAAGACAAGCGATATTGTAACTTGGATCAAGATCGATATCAACAGTAATAAAAATACTCAAACCGGAACTCAAAATTATCAAATAATTAAAAAAATTGATAAAAAAAACTGTTTTTTTATTATGATTGATCCAGAAATCAATTCACCGAATCAAAAACAAAAAATTTATGATTGGATGGGAATGAATAAAAAAATACTAAGTGATTCCATATTGGATTTCGAACTTTGGTTTTTCCCAGAATTTAGACTACTTTATAATACATATAAAATGAAACCGTGGGGTATACCAAGCAAATTGCTGCTTTTCAATTTAAATCTAAATGAAAGGGATAATAAAAATAAAAACACCAATAGAAAGCAAAAATGGGCTATATCATCGAATGAAAAAATTGATTTTGAATTAACAATAACAAATAAAAAAACAAAAGAAAAAAAATCTGCAGACGAAAGAGATCTTAGATCAAATAAACAAAATAAAGGAAACCTTAAAGATATTGAAAAAAATTATTCGCAATCCAATATAAAAGAATATAAGAATAAAAAAAAATACAAAAGCAATACAGAAGCAGAAATGGATTTGTTCCTGAAAAGGTATTTACTTTTTCAATTAAGGTGGAATGATACTTTGAACCAAAGAATGATCGAAAATATCAAGGTATATTGTCTCTTGCTTAGACTAGGAAATCCAAGAAAAATAACTCTATCTTCTATTCAAAGGAAAGAAATGAATCTGGATATAATGCTGATTCAGAAGAATTTAACTCTTACAAAATTAATGAAAAAAGAGCTATGGATTATGGAACCCCTTCTACTATCTGTAAAAAAGAATGGTCAGTTTATTTTGTATCAAACCATCGCTATTTTATTCGTTCAAAAAAGGAGGTATCAAGGATATCGAGAACAAAAATATGTGAATAAGGGGAATTTGGATAAATCTATTTTTATTTTAAAACATTATCAAAGGATAACTACAAATAGAGACAAAAATAATTCTAATTTGCCTGTTCCTGAAAATATTTTATCGTATAGACGCCGTAGAGAGTTGAGAATTCTAATTTGTTTGAATTCAAAGACTAAGAATGTTGTAAATAGAAATCCAATATTTAGCAATGAGAACAAAGTAAAAAACTGGAATAAATTTTTGAATGAAAATAAAGATCTTAATAGAGATAAAACTCAATTTCAATTGATTAAATTAAAGTTCTTTCTTTGGCCCAATTACCGATTAGAAGATTTAGCTTGTATCAATCGTTATTGGTTTAATACCAATAATGGTAGCCGTTTCAGTATGTTAAGAATACATATGTACCCACGATTGAGAATATATTGGTGATCTGTTTTGCTATATA